TCTTTCTTGACCAAACTACAAGTATGGAACTCCATGATATGGAAAGACAGAATATAGAACCTAAAAGGATAATTGAGGCGACTCGTCTTCGAATCGACTTTGGACCCGAAAAAGAGAACAAAAATAAAGTCAATTTTAAATTGCAAATTTCAATTAAATAATTAAATAAAGTCAAAGTTTTTGTTTCTCAATAGATCCTTTCGATGGATGGTGGAACACCTTTTTTTTTCTTCTTATTCGATATATTATGGGTAATTAACTAACCTATTTATTACTATACTGAATGCAATGAGTTAAAATAACTAATAAGGTAGTATCAGGTCGTTCGCTCCAAAAAAATGGAATTGAAGCTATTTTCAAATCCAATTCTTTTATTCCAAAATGAATTTAAATAGAATTTCATCTTCGAATGAAGTTACACGACACAGTTCTTATACTTTACTCAACTCAAAAATTGCACAATGAATCTGTTGATTCGGAATCACAGGATCGGTCGATGTCACATCTGATGAATCAATTTTTTTCTACCTATGTTATGTCACTCTATCTTTTTTTTAGTATTATCTATAATGACCAATGAATCATGAATTTTCCATTGGAACTAAACTAATTCTCTTAATTGGTTTTTATTACCCTCATATCTGGTAAAAATGGAAACTTAGGTAAGTGTTTTATCAACATATGTAGAAAAAAACATATCTAATAAAGCCCTTTCATGCTTACTATAACTAGTTATTTTGGTTTTCTACTGGCTGCTTTAACTATAACCCCAGCTCTATTTATTGGTTTGAACAAGATACGACTTATTTGAAAATGAATTGAATAAATAATTCAGAAAAATATTTCTCGGGAATTCCAGATATTCTATGGTTCTTTCCCGCACCAATTGCCAATTTTTTTTCTTGGTCATTGAGATTCACGGATAATTCAGATTAATATTTAGGGATAGATCTTACCCCCCTTTTTTATCCCCTCAAACAAACCGAAATGATTGAAGTTTTTCTATTTGGAATCGTCTTAGGTCTAATTCCTATTACTTTGGCAGGATTATTTGTGACTGCATATTTACAATACAGACGTGGTGATCAGTTGGACCTTTGATTGAGTAACATTTCTTTTTTTGATTGACCTCCTACAGGGAGGAGGTCAAATTCCAGTTGCAATTCAACTTTGTTTTGTTAAGTTATTTTATTGTGATTCGACATACATAAGATAGACGGAATCACGCTCTGTAGGATTTGAACCTACGACATCGGGTTTTGGAGACCCGCGTTCTACCGAACTGAACTAAGAGCGCTTTCAAAGAAATTTTTTTTTTCCACTTAACTTCTAACACATCTCGCATAAATATAGTATCCAAAAATGAAAGATTATGCCCCGTCGATCTCAATTAATCTCTCGTTACTGCCCATAGGAGAAGTAATAGGTAGGGATGACAGGATTTGAACCCGTGACATTTTGTACCCAAAACAAACGCGCTACCAAGCTGCGCTACATCCCTTTTTAAAATTGTTGTACAGTGTCATTGTACAAAATACCTGTCTTGTTTTCCACATCTTTATTTTCTCCTCTATCTATATAGAACTTTCTTGTCATTTCTTGTTTTTGGTTTCATATAATAAAAGAATTATATACATCTGAAACCCAACCTAACATATAAAAAAGAATGAATATTTATCCGTAATGCTCAGGAAGAAGGGGTCATCTTTTTCTTTTTTAGTGACAGGAAAATCTCATCTATTGGTTCATTGTACATATCCATTTTTGTTAGGAAATCCGCGTAAAAATAAATAAAAATGATCTTGAACTACAGCATCTGACAATATATGTATTACAATAAAGAAGGAGGATTTTCAATGCGAGATCTAAAAACATATCTCTCCGTGGCACCTGTGTTAACTACTCTATGGTTTGGGTCTTTAGCGGGTCTATTGATAGAAATTAATCGTTTATTCCCAGATGCCCTGTCATTCCCCTTTTTTTAATTCTAGTTATTGATATGCGAAGAAATGAAGAAATATAATTCCACATGACGTAACTAAAACCTCGCCTCTCCCTTTCAATTCTTTAGAATAGTAAGGAAAGAGAAGGAAAAAGTGTATTGAACCTCATAAAAAATCCGGTAGATCCAAGATCAAATTTTGGAAAACAGAAATCAAATTCAAATGTGTATCCAGTCTAGGGTGGGCTCTACGAAATCATAGCATAGAAAAAAGATACTTAAATGAAATATTGGGATTTAGGATAGAAATAATTGATAGTTAGAAAGAAATTGTATTACTTAATTATTATTCTATTTTGTATTACTTAACTTAATATATACTATATTAATACATATTCTATTAATTAGATAATAAATTAATTAGATAAGATAATAAGAAGAATTACAACGAAATGCTTAGAAATGGAATTTCTAACTAGTAACTTCTATTGATTTTTTTCTTCTTCTTCGGTTCGGATCGAAAATATAAGACTTAAGTTAAGTCGATACAAAATCTAA